CAAATTTCTTAATAGCATTATTGATTAGAAATGAATTTTCTAGAATTTGACTCCGTACCGCGGAAGGGTTCATTCGCACGCTTGAAAGATAGCCCAAAAATTCAAGGGAATAATTTGATAATTGGTTTAGATAAATCCTTCGTGGATGAAACCAGAGCGAAAAATGCCATTGCCAAAAAGTGACAAGATAAAACTTCCATTTATTCATGAAAAGAGATGTCCCCTTTGAAGCCAGAATGGATCTTCTTTGATACCTAATATAATGCATGAAAGGTTCCTTGACCAAGCACAGGTTCGCCCGAAAATCCTGAATCTTAACAAAGACGTTCAAAAGACGTTCTACTTTTACATAAAAATAGATTCGTTCAAGAATAACTCCATAAGATGTTGATCGTAAATGAAAAGATTGGTTACGTAGAAAGACGAAAACAGCTTCGTATTCACATACATGAGAATTATATAAGAATAAGAATAGTCTTTGATTTTTTTTTGAAAAAGAGGAGCCGGCTTTCGTTGTAATAATAAGACTATTCAAATTAGAATATTGGTCGAGAAAGACTCGTAATAAATGTAAAGAAGAAGCATCTTTTACCCAACAGCGAAGAGTTTGAACCAAGATTTCCACATGGACAGAGTGAGGTATTAGTATATCTAACACAAAATTTAAATGTGAAAAATTATCCTCTAAAAAGGGAAATATTGAATGAATTGATCGTAAATTCCGAGATTTTCCTATCTTTTTCTTTTTCCCTTCTAGACAAGATAGTAATTGTATAGAAAATGGAATTTCGACAATAAAAGCAAATCCCTCGGATATGATTTGATAATACAAATTCTTGTTGCGCACCCAAAATGGATTTTGGTTAGAATCATTAGGAAAAATAATAAAATGATTCTGTTGATACATTCGATTAATTAATCGTTTCACAAGCAGTAAACTTGATTTACTGTCATAACCCGGATTTTCCGAAAAAATCGATCTACTCAAAGCACGATTATGAGCAAATACATAAATATACTCCTGAAAGATAAGTGGATATAGGAAGTCGTGTTGTTGAGATTTCTCTAGCTGTAAATATCTTTGGATTTCCTCCATTTGAAATTCGATTTGAATCAAAGGCAGAAGATTTTGGGGGTTATCAAATGATACATAGTGCGATACAGTAAAAACAAGGTATTCTAGTAAGAATAGATACCTCGCAGATAGGTAAACTTATCAACAGATTCTCTACCCTCTCTCTTTTCCATTCATTTAATTCGTCTATGTTATAGGATAACAAGATGGTTAGAAATCTTTTATTTTTTAAACCTAATCGCTCTTTTGATTTTGGAAAAAACTTTCTTTATCAATATACTGCTTCTTTTACACATACATCTTCATTCCATAATAGAGAATGTCAATAGTTAGGATTCATTAAAAAAGAGAATCCACTCGCGGAGGGAGAAGTACTTCCCGTACCAGACACTAATTTCTTTTTAACGTCTAATTAGATCGGGAAATTATTCAAATTAAGAACAGAAGCTGGTTGCTTTTTCTTTACTGATAATTAATTGAAGTTGTAGGGCCTCTATCCATTTATTCCTTCGACCCAACTTTTGTTCCGTTCCAAGAATTAGAACAAGGTTTTGTACCAATCCGATAAGAATGAAATATCCTCAGAACTCTCCATTGATGCGACATGCTATTTTTTCCACCTATTCCCTTTCAGGATCAGTCGCGGTCTTCCAAAGTTTACCGATGGTATGGACGAATTTGTCACTTCATCCAAATGTGTAAAAGATTCTAGCCGCACTTAAAAGCCGAGTACTCTACCGTTGAGTTAGCAACCCGAAGAAAATATAGATTAAACAAAACTTCAACACGGGGATGTATAGATACAATCCGAATCAAAATAAATTGAATTTAAACAAAGAGAAAATCGATTATACGAGCTAATCAAACCGTTGAGTTAACAAATCTAAAATCTAGACAAAAAAGATTTTCTAATGGATTCGTAATGGGTTCGAGCACATAAAGATGAATTGATTAGATTAAAATACAAAAAATTATCAGATAAAATAAAGAAAGATACAGAATTATCAAAATCGATAGAGCATCTCTTATGTTATCTAGCTTTTTTCAATCAAATAATCAAAGGCTCTTGTATCAAAGAAAGCATCATTTGAATAAGATAAAGTAAAAAACCATGGGACAGAAATAAAGAGACCCGACTCGCTTATCATGATGAATTATATTTCTTCAATACACTGTTGTCAATATAAATGTTGAGAAAAGAATACAGTTCAAAGAAGAAATTGCATTGTTAAATTGAAATTCTTTCAATTTAACAATGCAATAATATTCAAAATTGTCTTAGATTGGGACTACATATCTAATCTACATATTACATAGATAGAATAGAAAAAGTATAAATGGAAGAATAAAAAAACTATCAGATTTGATTTTTAGTCCATAATGCATTTCATCGATCTAAGTGGAATAAGCAAAGCAGATTCCTTTTCCTTATTGGTTAGATTGGTTAGTCAAGTTCCAACAAAAACCACACAATTGAATATTGAATAAAGGCAAAGGATCAATAAATGCAAAGAAAATGTCCGAATTTTATATTTATAAGATCAATATAATCAATAAACTAAAAACTAAGGTTTTGTAGTTCTAGACTATCAGATTCGATGCAAACAATGATAAATAAATATGAATATAGCAGAACAAGGTGGGCTCAAAAAAATAGAGAAAAATTAGACAAAGTTGTATCCAAGTCGCTGCCGATTTCTTTAATTTAATCGAATTTCATTTCATTAGGCGGAAGTTCCTTAAAAACTTCTGCTTTCTTTAAAAGATTCTGAACGGTTCCTGTGGGTTGAGCACCTTTTTCAAGAAAATATAGAATAAGAGGAACATTTAAATAAGTTTGATTCTTCATTGGATCATAAAAGCCCACTTTTCGAAGATCTTTTCCTTCTCTTCGGGATCGAACATCAATTGCAACAATTCGATAGACGGCTCATTGGGATAGATGTAGATGAACAATACCCCCCCCCAGAACCGTATAGGAAGTTTTCTCCTCGTACGGCTCGAGAAAAAATGATTTGATTCGCGGTTTTGTCTATATATGCAATTTTTTTTCTATATATGCAATTCGATTAAATTAAATGACAAATGGGCCTATAAAAAAAATTAGACCATGATTTCCGTCTTTTTTCTTCCTGAAAATAAAAAACAAACCATTCGTACTCATAACTCAAGTTGAATAACTCTCAAATAGTTCAAAGGAAAAATCTTTAGTCAATTTCATTTATTGAGTAGTCTTTACTCCCTTTTGTTTGTTGTTTGTCTCATTTAAACTATTTCAAATTCTATTTGGATTCTTTAGTGGGATCCAATTATTGAGAATATCAAGACAGTTTAATTATTTAAAATTAAAATCTTAAATAATTTATTATTATTTAAAGGGTGTTTCCTTGTTCTTAGATCCTTTATTTTATCCTTATTTTTAATCATTAGGTTTAGACATTACTTCGGTGCCTCTGTAATCCTTTCAAAATGGCAGCAACATACCCCTTTTTGATTTCTTTCTATCAAAGAATCCTATGCACATTTATAATTCGCGCGTGATACACTTTGAATCGAAAAATTTGGATCAATTTCAGCAAGTTTTGCTTTTGAATTGGAAACTTGATCAAAGTGGATCCTTTCGATTTCTATAGATGTTCCATATATTTACGAAGTTGTTCCAATTGATTGGTATTAACCCTAGATCCTTGCCCCCGAGAAATGAATTACTACTTTCTCTTCGAGCTCCATCGTGGACTATTTACAACCCAACAAAAAACCGGAGGGTTCAGGTGTAACAGAACAAACAATGTCGAGCCAAGAGCACCCTCATTCCTAGACAAATAAAAAATGGTGGATGTAAAAATCCACAACGGATCGTGTCCTTCAAGTCGCACGTTGCTTTCTACCACATCGTTTCAAACGAAGTTTTACCATAACATTCCTCTCATTTGGAAGCGGTATGGAGTTGATTCAATTATGGAATCATGAATAGTCATTGGTTCGGCTGTTCATAGATATAAACAGCGTAATCTATACTTTTCTTCTATTTCTATATCTGAATAGATGATATGTAGAACGATTTTTTCTGAAAAAAGTCTTAGCAAGATAGCATTTTGAGCATATTTTTAACATAAACATATATATAATATATAGAAAGAAATAAAAATAGAGAAAGGAATCGGTTTTTAAATATAAATATGCACCCTCAAGTGGCTCAATAGGATAGCTAGGATAGATTCAAAGATTTCCTACTTTTTAATAAATTAGTATTATTATTTATTAATAAAATCTTTCTATCTTTCTAAATTGAAAAAAGTTTCTTATCTAGACATCATTATTTTTATTAAATTAATTGGATTTAATTTGAAGAAAATTGGATAATTAAGTAACACCTTTGATCTTCCGATGAAGATCGGCCTTTCTTTTTGAATTGATTCATCACTGACTTGAATTTCAAATAGAACTTGGAAATAGATCAAAGAAAAGAAGAAAGATTTTTTTATATATTTTATGAAAAAAATGATGTAAGTTAAGATTTGAATCTTTCTTTTTTTTCATCGGATTATGAAAATCAAAACAAAAAAATAGATATAGGGAGGGGTTTCATATCTATCAGATAGACTGAACAGTTGTCGCTGTTATAAATATTCTTATAGAATATCTATACTTTTCGTTTCAAAAATTTAAGGATTACAAATCTTTTTCACAAAAACCAAAAAATTATTTTCATTGAACTAGAACAGTACATGTCATATAAACTAAACATTTCCTCATTTTTCATTTTTATATAATTATTTTAGATGATTAAAATGTATTTGGTTTAAGATCGAGTTGAGTCATATTTCAATAATCGACTAAGGTATAGGATAAATCGCCCCGCCTCCGTCGTTAGAGTCAAACACGAAATGCCTAAATAAAATGAGATTCAACGAAAAAACATTGGATCCATAACATATTTCTATATAACTATAGAATACGAAACTTGGTTATTTGTTAATGAAATTCGAACAGACACACAAATATAGATCAACTCCATACACACCCCCTACTTCTTTCTACTTTCTATGGGAATAATGGGGCATAAAAATAGATCTCCACTGGGACGGAAGGATTCGAACCTCCGAATAGCGGGACCAAAACCCGTTGCCTTACCACTTGGCCACGCCCCATTTCAATTTGTAATCGACAATAAGAAACAATAATATTGTTATTGGTTGTTTGTCAAGTCCAGCCAAAATATTTATATACCTCCTATATCTATAGAATAGATTGGTGTTAAGATTTTGATACATATAGATATAGAATTCAACTTAATTTATTGATCATTACATAGAATTCAATTAAGATATTGTATGAAAGTATGATTTCTTCTATTCTCCTTTGAGAATTGGAGAATTTTTGATTGGGTGGATTCAAAGAAAAAGAAGGATTTTTTGTCTACCTTAACTTACTTTCTTTTTCCTTATATCAAACACGCAACCAAAATACAATTATCTGCAAGAACAAAATGCCTGTTATGCTTAATATCATTAGTTTGATCTGTATTTGTATGAATTCTCCCCTTTATTTTTATTCGAGTAGTTTTTTCTTCGGCAAATTGCCCGAAGCCTATGCTTTTTTGAATCCAATCGTAGATGTTATGCCAGTCATACCTGTATTTTTTTTTCTCTTAGCTTTTGTTTGGCAAGCTGCTGTAAGTTTTCGATGAGATCCTGAATAATAATATCCTAGAAAATGCATAATTTCTTCGCGAAAAAATTCTAACAATTGAAAAAAAAATAAGATAAGTTTTAGAGTATGAACCCTCGATTCGCACAATGAAATTCGTGGGCAGTCGCCACAAATCGGGCTTACCCCCATTTCCTCATTTTTGACCCTTTTCCAATAGAAGACCCTAACCCTATTAGGGTCTCCCACAATATCTAATTTGGATATAAACGGAACTTTTTGTTAATGAAAAACAAATGAATTTGTGACAATGCATTTCTAGAAAAAAAACCTCATTTCTTGGTGTCAAAATAGGATATTTATAGGATATGTGGTAGAAAAATGGAAGATCTATTCTCTTTTTTTGCAAAAAAAAATCATCTTGGAGATTGTGTAATGCTTACTCTGAAACTCTTCGTTTATACCGTAGTGATATTTTTCGTTTCTCTCTTTATCTTTGGATTCCTATCTAATGATCCGGGGCGTAATCCGGGACGTGAAGAATAAAATACATAAGGGGTTTCCTAGGATTTTCTCTATTCCACACGTTTCAATAAGAGTTTCCAAATTTGAAAAAAAAAAATCAATTCATCAACGGAAACGGAAAGAGAGGGATTCGAACCCTCGGCACGAATAACTCGTACAACGGATTAGCAATCCGCCGCTTTAGTCCACTCAGCCATCTCTCCCAATTGAAAAAGATAATTACTACATTACAATTACATATATATATAATACAATTACATATAATGTAAGGAATTTTGCTTTCTCTCTTCGTTCTCTATTCTATATTCTATTATATAGAGAGATTCACAAATCAGGAATTTCCTTTATCTAAAAGATGAGCTCGACCACGCGAACAATCGAACTAAAAAAAATAAGCAAGACCTCCTTGTGTTGATTTTATTTGAAAGGCACTTCTTATTCTCATGGCCCGGCCTAGCCGGGCTTTTTTTTGTTCCAACGAATTATAGATAAATAATGATTTATCTGATTTGAAAACAAAAAGACCTTTTTTATTAAAATATAATTATATTATTAGTTATTATATTCAATTGATATATTCAATTGAATATTTTATATTCAAGCAACAACAATGAAGAAAAACTATGTTACATTCTGTTATATTTTATCGAACTAAAAAATAAACTATCGATTCTTCCACTCTTCCAATCTGTTATGATTTTAGTTTTTTTTGATCCGTCTCTTCTTCCGCAAAAGAGAAAACTTGAGTTATTTAATTGAAATTATAATGAAGCTTCTTTTTCTCCCCGTAAAAAAGTTCAACACTCTCATTTTGATGCTTCTTTGATGATCCTATCTTTCAACCCTCTTTTTGACAAAAGGTCCATTTGTATACAATAATCATATTGTAGCGGGTATAGTTTAGTGGTAAAAGTGTGATTCGTTCTATATAACCCTTAACATAGTTAATTAATAGTTAAAGGGTCTTTCGGTTTTATCCATATTCCGACCAAAAACTTTATTTCTTAAAAGGATTAAATCCTTTACCTCTCAATGATAAATTCGAGAAAAAAATACGAATTCTCTTGATTTGTATCCACGAGTCACTTATAAAGTGAAAAGTTGGATTATGAAATTGCGAAACATAATTTGTGAATTGGACTAAGACTTCCAATTGAATAAGTATGAGTAAAGGATCTATGGCTGAAGATAGAAAATAAATTTCTAATCGTAACTAAATCTGCCACTTTTTATTTCTAAAGTCTAAAGAA